TATTATTTTCTTACTTATCAATAATTTTTTTATATCCACCCGTTAATATTGTGGAGACTCAAAATAAGGTTTGTTCATTTATCGAAAATAAAAAGAATGGAAAACGAGATAATGTGTCTTGTGTCTATTCAAGAATTTTAATATTTGAATTTAAGACTGTTTTTTTTAGCAATTCTTTAATATTAGAAAGTATTAGATTAGAATTAGAATATTAGAACTCTCTATTCTCGAAAAAAGCATTCATTTTTATAGGATAAGATGAAAGATCTCATCGAAAACTTACAGCAGCTTGCCAAACAAAGGCTAAGAGAAAAAAAAGTAGAGGTATGACCGGCATAAAATCAACAATTGGACTCAAAAAAGCATAGGCCTCCGGTAATTTGGCAAAGAAACAACTACTCGAATAAAGAGCAGAATTAAGACAGATCAAGCTAAAGATATTAAGCATAACAGACATTTTGTTTTTAAAAAAATTGTATTTTGATTAAGTTATTGATAGAAAAAAAAATTTTTTCGTTTTTTTTTTGAACTTACTCACTCAATCAAAAAACCTTCCATTCTCAATGGAGAATAGAAGAAATTCTACTTTCATATAATATCTTAATCTTAATGGAATTTTCTTTAATGATCAATAAATTATTTTTTTATATGTCTACAATGTGTTAGAGTTAAAATACTAAACAACAAAATCTAATTGATTTTTTAGATATACAATATAGATAGTTGGGCTTGAATTGACGAATAATCACTAATAATATTAGTGTTTATTAATGGCAAATAGAAATCGAAGTGGGGCGTGGCCAAGTGGTAAGGCATCGGGTTTTGGTCCCGCTATTCGGAGGTTCGAATCCTTCCGCCCCAGAGCATTATTAATTATTATTAACAATAAAATAATAATAAAAATAAAGATTTCTTTTGTGTTTATAAAGTGTATATTTGTGTTTATAAAGTGTATAAGTGGCTAGAGTTTGACTCTTTTAGCTAAAAAAAAGAATTTATATCTTTTGCACATATTTCGCAAATTCACAGCGATACACAAATGCAGGTGAATCTGTTGGGTATTTAGGGAAGATGTTTTTATATAGATTACATGAATTTTAATTAAAAAAAGTTGTGCCTTTAACCTATCATATATCCACCCCCTATAAATATGATATATGAATGGAAATAGTCATTTCTAATTTATAGAAAATAGAAAGAAGTTTGTTTTTAATACCTTGAAAAAGAAATTGCATTTTTACTATAGTATTAGTAGTATTATTATTGATATTTATTATATAATTATTAATAATAATAATTATTATTATTAATTAAAATTAATTTATTTTAAAGGTTGAGTTCGAAAAGAAAGATCATTTATCTCTCTTAGCTTATCTGTTAGGGATGTCATCTTATTGTAAATCGTAATTTTTATAAAAAAAATTAGAAAAAAAAAAAGAATATTACTAAAAAAAAATATAAGATATATTAAATATCTAATCTATGTAAGAACTGTTTTAACTGAACCAATGACTATTCATGATTCGATAATTGAATCAACTGCGGACCGGTTCCAACTTCAACGAGGAATGTTATGGTAAAACTTCGTTTGAAACGATGTGGTAGAAAGCAACGTGCGACTTGAAGGACATGATCCGTTGTGGATTCTTAATATCCATCATTCTTTAATAAGGATGCTCTTGACTCGACATCATTTACCCTGTTCCACGCGAATCCGTTTTATTGGGGTGTAATGGAAATATGATGGAGCTCGAGGAGAAAGTATTGAGCTATTTCTCAAAGGAGACGGGTCTAGGGTTAATGTCAATCAAAAGAATAAGTTGGAACAACTTCGTAAGTTATCTTTGACAGAGAATTCGAAATTCGAAAGGAACAAAAAAAGCAACTTTAAAATCCCCAAGGAATTTTTGATAAAATCTTTTAGATTAAATAGATTTATATCTATTGTGCGGAATTTTGTGCGGCCGCCGTTCATATGATTAGATTCTTTGAGAGAAATAAATAACAAAAAGGTATGTTGCAGCCATTTTTGAAAGGATTAAAAATCTACGAAGTAATGTCTAAACCCAATGATTCAAAAAACACGATGATTAAAGGCTTCCGGAACAAGGAAATATTCTTTTTATTTTTAATTGTTGCAACAATTTTAATCGAGTCTAAATGAAATAAAACAAAGAGTATTTGAGACTACTCAATAAATGATAAATGCCAAAGTATTTTTTGATCTTTTGGGCTATTTGAAAGTTATTCAACTTGAGTTATGAGTATACAAATGGTTTTTTGAGGAAAGGGCTAAATTCTTAGTTTAATGGATTTTCATTTGACGATTTTCTGGACTTATTTGATTGGTCATTCTAATTTATATAATATACAAATTGAATCATTTTTCTCGAGCCGTACGAAGAGAAAACTTCCTGTACGTTTCCAAGGGGGGTTTAATCTATCCCAATGAGCCGTCTATCGAATCGTTGCAATTGATGTTCGGTCACGAAGAGAGGGAAGAGATCTGCAGAAAGTGGGTTTTTATGATCCGATAAAAAATAAAACTTATTTAAATGTTCCTGCTATTCTCTATTTTATTCAAAAAGGCGCTCAACCTACAGAAACTGTTTATGATATTTTAAAGAGGGCGGCGGTTTTTAAAGAATTTCATTTTAATCAAACGAAATTTAATTAATGAATAATTAAAAATTTTTTAAATAGAAAAACAAAAGATAATGAGGTTGTAATTGATTATAACTTTTTTTATTCCTGTATTTTTTTTTGTAGTGCCAATCCAACAAAGGTTTCCTCTATAATTTTATTTCGCTTTGTTTTTTCTATTTAGATTTCACAATTTTGCTTCTATATTTTCGTATTTCTGTATTTATTATCATCATATAATAATTGGATTTTCTTTTATTTGAATTTTAGTAGATTTTTCAATAAAAAAAAGGAAGCTTTTTCTATATTGTAGTTGTATTTTTTTTTCATATTGACAAGAATGTATTGAACACATATAATTCAATTGTGAAATAAAAAAATTAAAAGGTTTTTTTATGTGTTCTATCTACCCAATATTTTTATTCAAAGGTTCGTTGAATTTGTTCGGATACAAAAACAAAATACCTTTTTTGGATTGAAAAAATGTAGACTTTTTGTCTATCCAATTTTTTTTTCTAAGAATCTCTTGTATTGGTGTTTGTTTTTATAATAAAATTTTTTTTTTGTTCGTAATGGGAATCAATTCGAAAACTTTTTTCGATTTCTTGCTAATTCAACGTTTTGATTCCAACCCGATTTTTTTGATCTCGGTTGTATCTACATAACATATGGGGGTTGCTAACTCAACGGTAGAGTACTCGGCTTTTAAGTGCGACTAGGATCTTTTACATATTTGGATGAAGCAAGGGATTCGTCTACACTATCGGTAGAGTTTATACGATCACGACTGATCCTGAAAGGAAATGAATGGAAAAAAGCGCATGTCGTATCAATAGAGAATTCATAGACTATTTCATTCTTAGCAAATCGGTACAAAACTTTATTTGATTTGAAGTCTTGGGAGGAAATGCAATGAATTCAAAATTGGGTCAATTTAATAAATGGATCGAACCCTATCCTTATGGGTTCCAATTTTGTGGAAAGCATGAGCAACGAGCTTATCTTCGTAATATGAATGATTATCCCATCTAATTAGCCGTTAAAAAAAACTTAGTGCCTGATACGGGAAAAGATTCTCCCATGTGTGGATTTTCTTTTTTAGTGAATCCTAACTATTTAACTATTAGACTATCTATTCTCCATATGGAGATGGCCAAGAGTGTGTAGAAGAAACAGTATATTGATAAAGATACTTTTATCAAAATCAGAAGAACGATTGGGTTGAAAAAGTAAAGGATTTCTAACCATCATGTTATTTTTTAATAACAAAAGAACTAATTAGATGGAAAAAAAGAGAGATTCTGCTCATGAATTTACCTATTTTCGAGGTATCTAAAAAAAAAAATATCTTGGTTTGACTGTATCGCACTATGTATATGTATCATTTGATAACTTAAGAAATCTCCTATTTTTTACTTTAAATTTTAGGTCTAAATTTAAATGGAACAATTCCACGGATATATAGAATTAGAAGGTTTTTGGCAACACAACTTTTTATATCCACTTATGTTTCAGGAATATATTTTTTCGTTTGCATATGGTCATGGTTTAAAGAAATTTGTTTTGTTGGAAACTTCAGGCGATAGGAAATTGAGTTTACTAGTTGTGAAACGTTTAATAAATCGAATGTATCAACAGAATTTTTTGATTCTTTCAGCTATTGATTCTAACCAAAACGACTTTTTGGGGCACAAACATGATTTTTATTCGCAAATGTTATCTGAAGTATTTGCAGTCATTGTGGAAATTCCACTTTCCACAGCTTCTCTAGAGAAACATAAAAAAGTCAAATCTCAGAATTTGCGATCAATTCATTCAATATTTCCTTTTTTAGAGGACAGCGTTTTACATTTAAATTTTGTGTTAGATATATTAATACCTTACCCTGTCCATTTGGAAATCTTAGTTCAAACACTTCGGTACTGGGTGAAAGATGCCTCGTCTTTGCATTTATTACGATTCTTTCTTTATGAATATCATAATTGGAATAGTCTTATTATAAAAAAAAAATACATTTTTCTTTTTCTAAAAAGGACTCAAAGATTTTTTTTGTTCTTATATAATTTCCATGTATGTGAATACGAATCCATTTTCTTGTTTCTTTGCAACCAATCCTCTCATTTACGATCAACATCTTACAGAGCCTTTCTTGAACGCATTTTTTTCTACGGAAAATTAGAATATTTAGTAAAACTTTTTACTAAGGATTTTGACGTTATTTTTTGGCTTTTCAAAGACCCCTACCCGTATTCTGTTAGGTATAAAGGAAAATATATTATGGCCTCAAAAGGGACATCCCTTTTGATGCATAAATTGAAATTTTACTTTATATATTTCTGGCAATGTTATTTTTATGT